CAAGTCCGGGCTCTTTCGAGCTGCTCAACGGCCCCTTTACGTAATTCTTCCGAATTTCGAATAGTACTTAAAATCCTCTGTTTTCGATTATCTAATAAATCATTTAATGAAAGTAGATTATCTTACCATTAATTTCACAACTTCCATGATCTCTTCCCGAACCAAACATGAATCTTTCGATTCATTTGGCTCTCACGCTCAATTATTTATTTATGGTATGAGTATTCCCATAGCTTTTTTAATGTAATGAGCCTACCTTCTCTTTTCTGTTTGTAGTTAAACATATCAAAACTTATAAAATAAAAAACCAGAATATTAGGAAGACTCTTCCGACTAGACCAGATCAAAATCTAAAATTGTCAGCAAAGTTGTTTTTTTATTTGTACTTTTTTTTTTCATTTTTTTGAATGAAAAAAGGAAATATGATTATAAAAATTAAAATAATAATAATTATATTATATTTTTGTTTCTTCAAGTCCAAAAATTCCTCTTTTTTATACATAGGTCGTCGATTCGGCATTAGATAAAAAAAGGAAACAAAGTTCCTTTTTTTATCTCGTAAATAGTTTCAATTTATTTATTGATATGAGTGTTATATATCAAAATCAAATAAATTACCAATTTTTTTGAACTATTTGGTTACTAACGTAGTGGTAGAAAGAATACCATGTTTTGTCCGGACTTTAAACAATTTAGCTTTAACCATGTTAAAGGTCTCGCATTATTGGTTGATAGAGAATCAAAGTGGATTTACCAATAAATCACGAAATGCTATGGTTCTTGCATATAATTTCTTAATTTATTCAGAAGAAATTCGTCGAGATCGTGCACTTTTTTACTATTTCCCCTATCCCTTATAAATACCATAAGTGCAGATGGATGGATCCATCCTATTCTTGAAATAAACAACTCGCACACACTCCCTTTCCAAAATAAATCAATACACCAAGCACTACACTTAGATTTATTGGATTTGTTGCTAAAATATCGGTATTAAACCCGAAACTTCCGGCGTATGGCCAGTGGCCCAAGTAAACGAAAGAATCAATTACATTTTTCATATATTCTCCTCTCTTTTCTTTTGGATAGGACTAACAAAGAACAGAATTCTTTTTGTATCACTCCGATCGCCCTTTTTTTTTGATCGATTTCTTTTTTTTTTTTTTTATTTCCACTTTATTTATTTAATTATTTAATGAGAATAAAAGAAATCTAGTAATTTCATTTGTTTTGTTTAAATTTTTTTTACATTTTAAAAAATTTTCTAATAAGATACTTTACTTAGACTTTAGACTTAGGTTTTAGATCTGATATCAATTGAAAAATATTTCATTTGTTGAAACACTTCCAAACAATGAAAATAAAAAAGTTTTCTATTGTACTAAGCTAAAGACAGAAAGGAAGAAAGCAAGTGAATGCGGTAATTCCTCATCTTCAAATCAACCCTTCCTAGGTATTGTCTCAATAAATAAGTAATTTTTTAGTAACGTGTTAATATAATTCTAAGAAGCAAAGGAAAATTCCAAGTTAAGAGTTAATAAGAAAAAAGTCTCTAAGGTACTTTTTTTATATTTTGAGGATTAAACAAAAGGATTCGCAAATAAAAGTGCTAATGCCACAACCAGTCCGTAAATTGTTAAAGCTTCCATAAAAGCTAGACTAAGCAATAAAGTACCTCGTATTTTACCCTCTGCTTCCGGTTGTCTCGCAATACCTTCTACAGCTTGGCCTGCAGCAGTACCTTGACCAACTCCAGGTCCAATAGAAGCAAGCCCCACGGCCAATCCAGCAGCAATAACGGAAGCGGCAGAAATCAGTGGATTCATGGTAAGTTCCTCACACAAAACAAAAAAGAAGAAATGGTTAATGATACAATCAACCAATCAATTATGACTTTTTAATTAAGATCCACAAGTTGAAATAATAATATTAATTACTAAATTAAAAAACGGAATCGTCAGAACTATCTCGTTTTTAGTTTTTAACTATCATAGAGTTTTTGTAAATCCATATGCATACAGTTGTAACTATTGTATTTCTTTGTTTCGAACCATTCTTTCATTTAATTCTTCGTTTTCGTTCTTTACTACACTACACTATTGTTAAGTTTATTTATTTTTTCATTCAAAAAAAAATTGCTAGAAGAGAAGGACTGATATTGAAATCTATCTAAATGCAGTGTGAGCTGCAATCAATATCAATCAAATTATCAAATTAATTTAATACCAAATTAATCCAATATAAATAAAAATTAATATAATAAAATATATATATTAATATGTAATAGTAATAAAAAAGTTAATATGTAATACATATTATGTAATAAAAAAGTACCAATAGATATTAATTATTAATATCTTAACTTAAATTAAAAATTTATTTATTAATTATTTATTTAATTTATTAATATTTATTTATAATTATAATAAATTATATTATTTGTAATTTGTATTGTATATTATACATATTATCAAATAATAATAAATAAAATAATAACAAAAATTTTGAATATTTTAATATAAAAATATAAGAATTAAGAATATATATAAATAAATATATAAATAAATATATAAATAAGAAATATATAATGAATTGAATCTAATTTCAATTTGAATTAAACCGGATAATAAATATATATATATTTATTTTATGTTGTATATTGTTCATATATAACATAACAAATATGAATAATGAGGATCCAGATTATGATTATAGGATTGGTTGTAATTAGGAAAAATATAAATTCTAGCCTTACAATACTATAATAAATAAAAATAAATAAATAAATATAATAAACAATACTATAAAAAAAATAAATATTATAATAAATATTTAATAAATATTATAATAATTATCTAATAAATATTATATAGTTATGTAATATAGCGATATTATGGATAGACTTATCTCATATAACTAAAGAATATTTAATGTGATTCTAATATCACATATCCATTCTTTTCTTCCATAATGTAAACCATCCTAATTTTTTTTAATTGATTTTGGAATAGAATAATTCCTAGAAAAATAGACGGGGGTTTAGAGCCTATAGACATTATTACATATATTATACTCTAACTATAACCTCCCCAGCCCTTCTTTTTTTTAGAATTCTGTTGGAATATTGTCTATCTTTTCTCCTACAATTCTAGATGATGGAATCATACACTATTATCTTACCCATCCAATTGGATTATCATGAATCATGTGGGATAAGCTTGCTTAATAATAGAATTAAAAAAAAAAAGACTATTTGAAAAGCTAGTTAATGATGACCTTCCATGGATTCACCTATATAAGCCGCGGCTAAGGTTGCAAAAATAAGAGCTTGAATACCACTTGTAAATAATCCAAGAAACATGACAGGTATAGGAACTACTGAAGGGACTAAAGAAACAAGAACAACAACTACTAATTCATCGGCTAATATATTTCCGAAAAGTCGAAAACTAAGAGATAAAGGTTTTGTGAAATCTTCTAGGATGTTAATTGGTAAAAGGATGGGGGTTGGTTGAATGTATTTCCCAAAATAACCCAATCCTTTTTTGCTAAGACCCGCATAAAAATATGCGACGGACGTGAGTAAAGCTAAAGCAACAGTAGTATTTATATCATTCGTGGGTGCAGCTAATTCTCCATGAGGTAACTGTATAATTTTCCAAGGTAAAAGAGCACCTGACCAGTTAGAAACAAAAATAAAGAGGAACATAGTTCCAATAAAGGGAACCCAAGGGCCATATTCTTCTCCAATCTGGGTTTTGCTTAAGTCTCGAATAAATTCAAGGATATATTCAAAGAAATTCTGACCGTTGGTCGGAATGGTTTGTGGATTCCGAACAGCTATAATGACTGAACCTAATAAAATAGCAATTACTACCCAAGAAGTGATAAGTACTTGGGCATGAATTTGTAAACCTCCTATTTGCCAATATAAATGTTGGCCTACCTCTACACCCGATATATCGTATAACCCTTTGAGTGTTTTAATGGAACATGGTATAACATTCATATTGTCCTCTAGCAGAAATTGAACTTCAAAAAATAAATTATTTTGATTCAACCATCTCTATCTCTTTTTCAACTCACCAATATGAATCAAAAATCGTATTCATTAATTATATATTTAAGATATCAAGAATTTACATAGGATACCAAGAAATCACGTAATATAATAACATATTATCAATATGCCCGCACTTACCTTTTTGCTTTTTTTATTTAATTCAAGAATAGTAACCGAATCCAAAAAATCCCCCTTAATCATAATCAAGGATTTCTTATATAGCTAGAGCGGCCCTCACAAATTGCGGATACTAATTTGTTAAGAACCAATCGGATTGAAGCTATAGCATCATCGTTGGATGGAATCGAAATATCTGCGAGATCCGGGTCACAATTTGTATCGATTAAACAAATCGTCGGAATACCCAAAATTACACACTCTCGAAGAGCCGTATATTCTTCTTGCTGATCAACGATGATCACAATATCAGGCAACCTCGTCATATATTTGATACCACCGAGATATGTTTGCAAGGTAAATAATTTTCTCTTCAATATTGCCGCATCTCTTTTGGGAAGACGGTTGAGTTTACCCATCTTTTGTTCTGCTCTTAAATCCCTGATCTTTTGAAGTCTCGTTTCCGTAGTAGACCAATTTGTTAACATACCACCAAGCCATTTTTTATTAACATAATGACACCGGGCTCTTATTGCAGCCGATGCTACTGAATCTGCTGCTTTATTTTTGGTACCAACAATTAAGAAGGTTCTTCCCCTACTTGCCGCATCAAAAACTAAATCAGAGGCTTCTGATAAAAAACGAGCAGTTCCAGTGAGATTTGTAATATGAATACCTTTACGCTTTGCAGAGATGTAAGGGGCCATTCTAGGATTCCATTTCTTAGTACCATGACCAAAATGAACTCCGGCCTCCATCATCTCTTCTAAATTAATGTTCCAATATCTTCTTGTCATTTTTCCCACACTTCCTTTTTGTTTTTTTTTTTTTACTTTAACAAAGAGACGAGGTACTTTGAAATAAGTAATTGTTCCGATGGAACCTTCCGCCGGGAATTGACCTTTAATACACAGTACAAACCATTAATGTCTTTTAATTACTTATTTTTTTATCAATATTCGAACAAGAACAAGATAGTTAAGTTAAAAGAAAAGCCAGACCAGATAATTAAAAACAGATAATTAAAAGATAGTTAAAGTAAAAGAATCCGCTCTTAGGAATCATGAAATCGCGTAAATGATTGTTCTAATGTCTCATGGAAATTGTTTGGTACATTAAGAACAAAATAATTCTCTATGGTGTAACAAAAGATCTTTTATTTCCAAGTCAAATAGATTTTTTCTTTTGATTTCCAAATAAAAGTTTTTGTCCTTACTTGAATGGTGCACTAATTTTTTGAATCCTGTACCAACAGGTATAATTCCACCTAGAACAACATTCTCTTTCAGGCCTTTCAACCAATCAATACGACCTCGTAGAGCAGCTTTTGCTAAAACTCGAGCGGTTTCTTGAAAACTTGCTTCGGATATGAAACTTTGAGTATTCAAAGATGTCCTTGTTATTCCTAATAGGATTGCGCGATAAGAGATCGCTTCGTCCAAAGCGCGCCCCACTCGTTCCGCTCGCAACAATCCAATTAATTCCCCAGGTGAAAAAACATTAGACATTCCATCTTCTGAAACCAACACCTTTGATGTTACTTGACGTACAATAATCTCTATATGTCTATTATGGATCTGTACCCCCTGAGATCGATAAACCCTTTGGATTTTATTAACCAAAGAGATACGACTTTGAGCTATGGTTAGCTCGGCTTGAATCAAGAATCCCCTGGGGATTCCAAAAATTTTTGGTATACCTTTGTTCCAACCTTCAACTCTCCTTTCAAGGTTCATTGATATTGAATCAATCGAACGTACTTCTAAGATTTGTTCCACTTTTGGAAGACCTTGTGTTATGTCACCAGATCTTGATTTTTCATATATAAATGTAACTAATGTATCTCCTTCGTAAAATATTTTACCATAATGGCCATGAATAGTTGCTCCTGGAGTGGCTAAATAGGGCTTAGCGGATCTTATAATTAAAGCGTCAACATCAACAATTATAATTTGCCCAGATTTTTTTATGTGCGGTTTGTATTTGAATAGACATATATTTTCACAAAAAAATTGTCCAAGGCTAATTATTGTAGATGTCTCTTCCCAATAATCGTGATGGAGAAAATGCCAATTCAAATAGAATGGATTCAAAATGATGTTACTGCATGGATCGGGATTATAAATCCTCCTATTTTCATCTATTAAACAGTATTTAAGTACTTGAAGTACTTGGAAAGTCTGTTGAAAATTACCAAGTAGCAAATATTTCTTTAACAAAATCTGATTATAAGTTATTAAATGGTAAAATGAATATAAATTTACCATTTTAGGGACAATAGTCCCCAAAGGACACAACAAATCCTTAATTGGGATTATGGGATCCGATTCTTTTATCATGTTATATTTCGAACCATTGAATGGACCAATTCGAGAACAATTGGATGATGACAAAATTATCAAAGATTGGCATTCCTTATTTCGATTCAACAATGTACCAATAGTACCTTGATGTTGTGTAAGTAATTGAATACTAACCTTGCAGTAAAAAGGATTTATATTTGTACGATCTAATCCATTATCGGAAATCAATCCTGAACTTGCCCTATCATATCTTTTTCCGATATACGAAATGCTGGACTTTACTAACTCAATTCTCATGAAATTTCGAATCAGATCATTTCCCTTTACCTCAATAAAGGAAGCACGAATCTCTTTCGGAGAACCATTTTGTTCTGGATCCCAATTCAATATTAAACAAGTGCGAACTAATTGAATACTTGTGTGAAAAATTCCTCGAATTGACTTGCCATTTCCATAAAGGATATAATTGACAACTCTAAGTTGGACATTATCCTTTTCCCGCAAGAGATCTTGAGGAAAAAGTGTTGCTAAATTTATGCCATCAGTTATTTCATATGTGACTACGGGTCGAACCGAAACAAAATACTTTTTCTTTGTGGGTGTGATCCGTTGGACATAGATCCAATTTTTCAATTTTTTTGATTCCTTAGAATTTTTTTTTTTTGTTTTCGGTGGTATAAAAATGCCGCTGTGCCTAGATATCTTATCTGCCTCTCCAGGAAAATAAATATCTCCGGAAAATATTTTTAGTTCAATATTTTTTTTTTTTCTCTCCAGGCGGACTAATCCGCCTACTCGACTTCTTGTATTTAAAGCGAGTTGTGTATCTACTCCAATGATACTATTGTTCTGGACCATTATCAATGAAGATCCAGGTAAAATATGCACTTCCTCGAGAATAAAAAAAAAACGATCTACTTTCATTTGGTATTTCGGAATAAATTCTTTTGATCCTCTATACTCAATCAAATCCTCTTTTTTGATAATTGAATTGACCTCTACGGTCCCATATTTAGTAATTCCCGAATTATTTCTTCTGTATCGTGGATCATCAAAAAAAGCAAGAATACTATTTCTACGTAAAATACCCTGTTTTGGTATTTCAATTGAAATACCAAAACAGGGTATTAGTTCATTCTCTCGTTTTTGATCATATTGTAATGGGATGATGAATCTATTTCTTCGCTTTTTCGCCAAGAAATAAGAATTCCCTTGGATAATAGAAGGATATATAATATTCCAATGACCATTATATATGGTTTGATCAGGTCTTGTTGAATAGTCAAGAATTTTCTTATCTTTTTTATCAGAAGTATCTAACAATTTATATCTTACTCGACCGTTAGTCATTGATAGATCAGAGATATATCTTTCTTCGACAGAAAAAGCATGAGGATTCATTTGATCTTGATCCTTGTGGAGCGAAAAAGACACTATACTAGATCTGCACGAACCTCCTGCTAATATCCATAAATGACTTGTTTTTAATAATAGATGAACATTACCATATGTATATTCGGGTGCATGGTGTACATCAGTACTCCAGTGCATTTCTCCCTCTGATTCAGAATAAATATGTTTTCGTACCTTCTCTTTAAAATAAAAAGTGGACGTTCCAGCACGAATTTCAGCAATTACTTGTTCTGATTCTACATATTGATTATTTTGAACTAAAATCAAACTCTTTAGTGGAATATTTACATTATGTAGAATATCCCGACTCTCAATAGTTACATACAAGTCCATAGAACATAGAAAAGCGGGATGCCCATGACGGGTACGTGTGGGATGAACTAAATTCTCATTCAATTTTATTTTTCCATTAGAAGGAGCTCGTACATACTCGGCAGTACCACCTGTGAATACTCCACCAGTATGAAAAGTTCTTAATGTTAGTTGAGTCCCTGGTTCCCCAATTGATTGACCTGCAATAATACCTACAGCTTCTCCCAATTCGACCAGGTCACCATGAGTAGGACTCCGACCATAACATAATTGGCAGATCCAAGATGTACTCCTGCAAGTAAAGGGGGTTCTAATATATATTGGTTGTGCTCGAAAGGTTATGAATCGATTTATAAGTCCAATCCCAATATCTTGATTTCGAGTGGCAAGACATCGCAAACCAATATATATATCGTCTGCTAATACACGACCAATTAGTGTTTGGACAAAAATTTTTTCTGTCATACCATTTTGAGGGCTCACGGAAATACCTCGGATAGTACCACAATCTGTTCTACGTATAATAATGTGTTGAACTACTTCAACAAGTCTACGTGTGAGGTATCCAGCATCTGATGTTCGTACAGCAGTATCTACAACTCCTTTGCGAGCTCCATAGCAGGAAATTATATATTCTGTCAAAGAAAGTCCTTCACGTAAATTGCTTTGAATGGGTAAATCAATCATTTGTCCTTGGGGATCCGACATTAATCCTCTCATACCCACTAATTGATGTATCTGAGATGCATTTCCTCTAGCTCCCGAAAAGGACATTATATGTACTGGATTAGAAGGATCAGTCATACGAAAATTAGGATTCATTTCTTGTCTCAAATATTCACTTGTAGCATACCATATTTCAATGGATTGACGTAATTTTTCTACCGCGTGTACATTCCCATAATGATGGTGTTTCTCTAAAATAAAACTTTGTTGTTCGGCGTCTTGGACTAACCATCCCTTCGAAGGGATTGTTAAAAGATCATCAATTCCTAATGAAATAGATGTAGCGGTGGCTTGCTGGAAACCCAAAGTTTTTATTTGATCCAAGATATGTGATGTATATGTCATTCCGAAATGATCGATTAACCTGCTAATAAGTCGTTTCATAGCAGTTCCATTTATCACTTTATTGTGAAAGACCGGATCAGCCCGTTCTGCCATAAGTACCTCTTCTCTTATATTTCTTCTGCTAAGTAGGATTCGACAATGGACCCAAGTCAATGATTCGAAAACTTCCTTTCCTCAATCTTGATTCACACAGAAATTCAGAAATTAGAATACCAGTGAAATTTGGGAGACCTGAATTACCCTAGGCACTAGGCACAAACATCGCCTAATCTAAGAAATTAGATTAGATAGCGTATGAGTAGGCTCGACAAAAACCCTGTATGGCTTCTTCTAATTCTCTATAAAAAGAAATATGACCAAGAGTAGTTCGAATGTATATAGAACGGATTTCTTTTGTTATACTTCCTACTATTAGATAGTGCCCATAAATCTCATGATAAGTACCTAAAGATTCATATTGAACTTCGATGGGAACTTCTCTTGAACCAATGACACGTTGATCTCGTCTCCATCGGAGCCACAAAGGACTATCTAAACTGATTCTTTTCTGTCGATAAGCTCCAAGTGCATCATAGGAACTAGAAAAATAGGGTTCTTTTTCCCTCGTATACCTATAATTATTATTATGATTATCAACTATTTTTTTTTGGTAGTTTCTACTATTATATGGATTATACCTATTTGCACAAATACCTCGACGATTTCCGATTGTTAATAAATA